GAATAGCTAAAAAAAAGTCAACTCTTGGAGATATTTTGAGAATTGATTCTCAAATCCTATCCTATTGAATCGAAGATAAACAGTCGGTTTACGTTATGGAAGAAAGATAGGTATATGTGATATTACATATTGACTGGGTATATATGCATTAAAGATAGATTCCTTTGACCCTACTCCTCTCATTTTCAGCAATAGAATAGAAGTCCTTTACTTTCCGTTTACTTGTTACTGTGAATTGAATGAAAAAACCGATGAAATTACAAAAAAGATGTAAGAATTCAAACACCAGTTCGGAACCAATAAACGGAAGAGCGAAAGTTGTATGGATTCAAAAAGACTCTTCTGATAGAAACTCAAAAGGAGATATCGAAGTAGTTCTGATGATTCACTAATACTATTATTTCAACTAGAAGTTATTAGTTACTTCTATTGGATTGGATGAATCCTACAACGTAATAATTAAGTCATAATTCATTGGGTGGTTGTATCATTAACTATTTCTTTTTTTGGTACGAGGAACTTATCATGAATCCACTTATTTCTGCCGCTTCTGTTATTGCTGCTGGGTTGGCTGTAGGACTTGCTTCTATTGGACCCGGGGTTGGTCAAGGGACTGCTGCGGGTCAAGCTGTAGAGGGTATCGCGAGACAGCCTGAGGCGGAGGGCAAAATACGAGGTACTCTATTGCTTAGTCTAGCTTTTATGGAAGCTTTAACAATTTATGGACTGGTTGTAGCATTGGCCCTTTTGTTTGCGAATCCTTTTGTTTAATATTAGAAATACAAAATATATATTTATTGCCTTGGACTTGTCGTTTGATTTTTCAAATTATATCAAGATTTCATTCGTAGAATTATGTCGTCGTTGACAAAAGAAAATAACCTACGGGAAGGTTGGATTTGCGAGTGAGGAATTAGTATCCCGCCTCGCTTTCACCCTTCCCGTTCCTACTCCAAGAGAAATTAAGTCTTGAAACAGGGGGATAGTTCACATAAATAAAATCCATTTCACAATTTCCCATATAGGAACAGAACAAGAAAGGAAAAAAGAGGTGCGAAGTGATAGAAAAATAACTCTAGTCAATTTTTTAGTCGATCTAGTTAGTCTATCCATATGAGGAGATGATATGAAAAATGTAACCGATTCTTTCCTTTCTTGGGGCTACTGGCCATCCGCCGGGAGTTTCGGGTTTAATACCGATATTTTATCAACAAATCTAATAAATCTAAGTGTAGTGCTTGGTGTATTGATCTTTTTTGGAAAGGGAGTGTGTGCGAGTTGTTTATTTCAGGAATCGGCGGGATACAACCAGCTGTACCCTTTTCGTTCTAACTAGGAAATAAAAGAAAGGTGCACGATTGCGCGAATTACTTCGGACTAAATATAAAAAATTTATGTTTTATGGAAGAAACATAGCATTTCGTGATTCAATTCATTGGTAAAACCTACCTTGATTCTCTAGCAACCAATAACACGGGACCCTTAATATAATATGGTTAAAACAAACTCTTTGAAGTCTAGATGCAGCGTGGTACTCTTTCTACCAATATGTTAATATAGAGATGGTTCAAAATGAATATTTTATCGATAGATAAGACTCCTATTGATAGATGATAAAACGATTTGAACGACTTATTTGTAACTTATTGTAAAAGAGGGCAAAATGCCCCCTTTTTTTTATTCAATGCTGAAGTGACGACCTATGTGTTATGTATAAATAATAAAATTTTTTTTGATTTTCAGAAACAAAAGAAACAACTTTGTTGACAATTACATATACATATTTTTTGTCAGAAGAGTTCTCTAAATCTTTTTATCCGGTGCTAGTTTATATATTTTTTTGAATATGAACAAAAAAGAGGGGACAGGCTCATTACATTATAAAATATAAAAAGATATGAGAATTATTTCTAAGTAATTGAGCGTGAGAGCCAAATGAATTGAAAAATTCATGTTTGGTTCGGGAAGGGGTTATGGAAGTTATGACATGTATGTAAATATAATCTACTTTCATTAAGTGATTTATTAGATAATCGGAAACAGAGGATCCTGAATACTATTCGAAATTCAGAAGAACTGCGTGGGGGGGCCATTGAACAGTTGGAAAAAGTGCGGGCTCGCTTACAGAAAGTTCAACTGGAAGCAGATCAGCTTCGAGTGAATGGATACTCTGAGATAGAAAAAGAAAAGTTGAATTTAATTAATTCAAGTTATAAGACTCTAGAACAATTAGAAAATTACAAAAATGAAACTATTCAGTTTGAACAGCAAAGAGTGATTAATCAAGTCCGACAACGGGTTTTTCAACAAGCCTTACGGGGAGCTTTAGGAACTCTGAATAGTTGTTTGAACAGCGAGTTACATTTACGTACTATTAGTGCAAATATTAACATGTTGGGGTCAATAAAAGAAAAATAAAAGAAATAAGTAATTAGTCTTTAGCCTATAGGTATTATAGGTATTATTTTTAAGAAAACTAATAATTAAAAAATATTCATGG